AATTCAAAGGTTTTCTGAGTAAAAACCATTTGATCATCACTTATTTAATGAGTAGATGTAATGACTCAACAAGATCTATAGAAAGAGCTGTCCTTCGGACAAAATGAATAAGTCTAAAGAAAGAAAAATCGTTTGATTTTGGATAGGAAATACCCATCTGAAATTGTTTTTTTTTTGAGTCCGGTTGCGAGGTCTGAATAGTAGGTATGAATCATAGTTCAAATATTTCTTTTCTTGATCTATTCTATATATTCCGTGCTCCGGATATTAGAATAAATATCCGACGGGGTAGAATCATCTTGATAGAGATGACAGGATCATTCTCTGTATTATCAATAGGATCAATTATAACAAGTCACACGCTCATATTCCGGAAATACCGAAACAAAGAAATTCCACAGTCGAACTACCAGAATGGTCTATAAATCCGAGTCTTAAGTAATTTTTTTTTTATTGAAAAACAAAGGCTTCATAGTTCTTATGAACCTAACTCATCGAAATTCCATCCAGTAAAACGGAAGAATTATAAATTTCCAAAATAATAGATAGGAATATCGCAAATAGAGCCATTGCGACTCCCATAAGTGGTGTAGTCCCCCAGCCCGGAGCTACTTTACCATATTCCGAATTTAATGGTTTCAATAAATTCCCTACGGTAGTTTGTCTTGGTCTAGATCTAGAACTACCCTCAACGGTTTGTGTAGCCATAAATCTTATTTAAGCATTGGTTAAGATCTGTTGACTTTGTATACCATTCCGTTGTAGTTGTAAATAAACGATCTTATCGTAGATCCATTGTGATCTTGAAATTATCTAAAAATGGAAACAGCAACTCTAGTCGCCATCTTCATATCTGGTTTACTTGTAAGCTTTACGGGGTACGCCTTATATACCGCTTTTGGGCAACCCTCTCAACAACTAAGAGATCCATTCGAGGAACATGGGGACTAGACTAGTTGAAGTAATGAGCCTCCCAATATGGGAGACTCGTTACTTCAGTTGATATAATAAAAAATCATTTCATTTTTTAGTCGGAACCTTAGGCGGTTCGCGAAAAAAGATAGCGAAAAAAATTATCCCTAAAGTCGAGACTAAAAGGAATGTATAAACCAATGCTTCCATAGATTCGATCGTGGTTTACAATTATAGCTTTCACACCTATTCGTTTGGGTGGGATCATTTACCATACCATATAAAAAGAGGGAAAGAATCAAAGAAAAGAAGGTGATTCAAGTCAATATTTCTCGGGTACCCTATTCAAAAAAAAAAATAGAGGTGAAAGATACCAGAGCAATCTTGTATCAAACTACTTGTCTCCTTGTAGTCGGATCTCCAAGTTTTTGGAATGCTCCAAATTCCACCTGAGCATCCAAATCTGGATCAATACCAGCAAAAACATCTCTGAACAAGGTTCTAGCGCCATGCCAAATATGCCCGAAAAAGAAGAGCAAAGCAAACGTAGCATGCCCAAAAGTGAACCAACCCCTTGGACTGCTACGAAAAACACCATCAGATTTCAAAGTAGCCCGGTCTAATTCAAAAATTTCACCTAATTGTGCACGTCTAGCATATTTTTTCACAGTAGCAGGATCACTATAACTGACTCCATTGAGTTCGCCACCATAGAACTCAACGGTTACACCTACTTGTTCAACACTATACTTTGATTCCGCCCTTCGAAAAGGAACATCCGCCCTCACAATCCCGTCTCCATCTACCAAAACTACCGGGAATGTTTCAAAAAAAGTAGGCATACGACGTACAAAAAGTTCGCGCCCTTCTTTATCTCTAAAGACGGGGTGTCCTAACCATCCAACAGCTATTCCATCCCCGCTGTCCATTGAGCCCGCTCTGAATAATCCTCCTTTTGCCGGATTATTACCAATGTAATCATAAAAAGCTAATTTTTCGGGAATTTTAGACCAAGCTTCCGATAAACTCAAATTTTCGGCTAGTCCAGCACCAACTCTTCGATATATTTCTTGCTGGAAGTATCCCTGATCCCACTGATAACGAGTGGGACCAAATAACTCGATTGGGGTAGTTGCTGAACCATACCACATAGTTCCAGCAACAACAAAAGCTGCAAAAAAAACAGCAGCGATACTACTAGAAAGTACAGTTTCAATATTGCCCATACGTAATCCTTTGTATAGACGTTGAGGCGGACGGACACTAAGATGGAATAGGCCCGCTAATATGCCCAGTGTACCTGCTGCAATATGATGAGAGGCGATTCCTCCTGGAACAAAAGGATCAAAACCTTCCGCGCCCCACGCTGGACTTACGGATTGTACTTTTCCAGTTAGTCCATAAGGATCGGACACCCATATTCCAGGCCCATATAAGCCTGTTACATGAAATGCGCCAAAACCAAAGCAAGCCACCCCTGAAAGAAATAAATGAATTCCAAAGATCTTGGGCAAATCCAAAGAGGGTTTTCCCGTACGTTCATCACAGAATATTTCTAGGTCCCAATACACCCAATGCCAGATGGCCGCCAAAAAGCACAAGCCAGAAAACACAATATGTGCCCCTGCCACGCCTTCATAACTCCAAATACCCGGATTGGTTATAGTTCCTCCTGAAATACTCCAACCACCCCACGAATTGGTTATTCCTAAACGAGTCATGAAGGGTATAACAAACATGCCTTGTCTCCACATTGGATCAAGAACGGGGTCAGAGGGATCAAAAACCGCTAATTCGTATAGAGCCATCGAACCGGCCCAACCCGAAACTAGAGCCGTATGCATTATATGGACAGAAAGCAATCGACCGGGATCATTCAATACGACAGTATGAACACGATACCAAGGCAAACCCATGGAAATACCCCTTTATCAAAGAAAAATAGACACTATGTAACTTTATCGCATTGGAATATACTATGTTATGTACTTTTCAGCGGATTCTGTATGAGAAAAGGTTACTATTTATTCTATTCCGTTGAAAATAACGGAAAAATTCTGTTCGTAAGAACAAAGAGAAGCAGATCTATTCTATACCCGATAAGTGCCAATACGCAATGGGAGCATTGGTCCCATTTTGTGGGAACGAATGCATGGATACTTGTTTATTATTCGAACAGTCGGTCCCTTCATTCAAATTTTGATTTATTCATTCTGTCTTTCTCTAAAAACCTTCCAATTTATGTATAAACTAGAATAAACAGAAAAAAATGATGAAGACAATAAACTGATTCTTACGTTTCCATATTAAAGTGAAGTATAGTACTTAATTTTTTTCTTTAATTTAATGCCTATTGGTGTTCCAAAAGTACCTTTTCGGAGTCCTGGAGAGGAAGATGCAGTTTGGGTTGACGTATAGTGCGACTTGTCAGACATATTGGGTCATATGGGATTTACCCGTTTTCTCCCCCGATTGAGATATCCTCTGTTTCGCCCAAGAAATATTGTATTGATTGAAGAATCAATCATTCGGAGCGTGAAGTGAAATTAGATTAATTTATATTGAGGATCAATATTATCAATTAGAAGAATTTATGGTTGACTTGGACTAATAAAATCAAGTATCCAGGCTCCGTTCAGAAAATACCAAATTGGTAATAGTAATATATGTAGAATTACCACTTGTAGCATAGACGATTCTTAGTATTTAATTATAGGGGTGATCTCAAACTGCCATGCCAACCAGTATGATGAATACATCGAATAGTTTGGGGGAGGCATAAAACGAATTGAAAAAGTCGTAGCAAAAAGAAATGGTACTGAGATCATTTGTCCTATATGTGCAAATAGAATTCGGGTAGATCTTTCCCCGGAGTAGAACATGAACCTAAAAGAATTGAAAGGACCCATTCAGGAACAAGAAAATGACATCGTGATTTGAATCTCGACGAAACAATACATCAATGAAGGTTAATTCAATAAAAATAAATAAGTTAAGTTCAGTAAATTCTTTTTTTTAGGGAAGGGAGCTAAAACTCATATTTTTTTGAAAAATAGAAGAAAAACCCCTTCATTTTCATTAGAAAAACGGAAATCTGTAAAAAAAAGAGATAGGATTGGAATCGACACGTTGATTCTTTTTTTCGCAATTTTTTTGAACCGTATGCATCCAAAGGTGCACGTACGGTTCAAAAGGGATACAATTTTGTCCTAATCAACCGACTTTATCGAGAAAGATTACTTTTTTTAGGCCAAGAAGTTGATAGCGAGATCTCAAATCAACTTGTTGGTCTCATGGTATATCTCAGTATAGAAGATGATACTAAGGATCTTTATTTGTTTATAAACTCCCCCGGCGGATGGGTAATACCAGGAATAGCCATTTATGATACTATGCAATTTGTTTCGCCTGATGTACATACAATATGCATGGGATTAGCCGCTTCAATGGGATCTTTTATTCTGGTCGGAGGAGAAATTACCAAACGTCTAGCATTCCCTCACGCTTGGCGCCAATGAGTTTTTATTTGAAAAAAAAGAAGAAGACTATGCCTTCGCCATATCGAATGTGAATAATAGGTAATAATAGCATGGCACTTCGAGTTCGATATGAACAAACTATTATTGTTTTTCCTAACACGAGATTTTGTATCGAGATAGTAGTATGAAACAAAGGTTATTTCCGATTTGATTTTATTTATGTGTCGGGAGTACATTTTCAGCGTCACAAACCATTTTTCTTCCACACCAGAAGTCTCCTTCTGATATTTATGTTACGAAAGAAAGAGTGCGAAAATGAAAAAAAAAAGATCATTTTTCCTTATTTGATCATATCAAAAAGAAACTTTGGGATTGCTAAATCGCAGACGAGATAAATATAGAAAGCAACAGAACCATCATAGTATTTTTTTACTCCTACAATACGAAAGGAAGGGTGGTAAATGGATCATTCAACGATCTGGATCGGATGGATTCTCTTTTTTTCTTCGATAGAATAGAAAGGAAATTCCATTGCAGAGCCGTATGCAATGCACAAAAGATGCCTGTACGGCTGTTCAATTCTATTTGTTTTTTTTTTTTCTTCTTGTTTTTTTATCCCTTACTTTAGCCCAATCGTGCGAGATAGAAGAACCGTTTATGCATGATGTTATATCAAATATTATCCGGGTTATGATTCACCAGCCCGCTAGTTCTTTTTATGAGGCGCAAGCAGGCGAATTTATCCTGGAAGCGGAAGAACTACTGAAACTTCGCGAAACCCTCACAAAGGTTTATGTACAAAGAACGGGCAACCCTTTATGGGTTATATCCGAAGACATGGAAAGGGATGTTTTTATGTCAGCAAAAGAAGCCCAAGCTCATGGAATTGTTGATCTTGTAGCGGTCGAAAATGAAAATACTGGGGATTCCGTGTAAATACATGATTCCGCTTCAAACCATAATTCGAATTTTCCGCGATTTTATATTGAATGGAAATAATTCATAATCATCAATCATCAGGTTAAGATCGATCTAAACCAACCTATTTTGTTATATATATTATGATATGCCGACAATTAAACAACTTATTAGAAACACAAGACAGCCAATAAGAAATATCACGAAATCCCCCGCGCTTCGAGGATGTCCTCAGCGTAGGGGAACATGTACTAGGGTGTATGTGCGACTCGTTTAGATCATGAGTTCGAACAAATGAAACAATTTTTCCAGTACCAATCACCAGTACCAATGAATAGGATAGATAGAGCGGAAAAAGCCATTTACTATCTAAAAATAAACTAAAAAAAAAAAAAAAAAATGAAGATCTATCATATACCTATATTTTTTGTGTATGAAGTTGAAATTTATGGTTTCCATTGGTGCAAATCCAATCACCTCAATTTGAGATGAGAAGCAATTCCCCATTGGTAGCATAGCAAATAGTTATCCATTAAGCGGAGGAAATAGTACTATAAGAAGTAAAAAGGTTATGTTCCTATTTTTGAAAGAACGGACTAACAAGGTCAGCTACCTAGCCAACTTTCATAATTAAATGCCGTCACTGTATGGATATCCTTTCTTGTGAAAAGAGCTATTACTGTATAATTGATTGGTAGAGCCAAGGAGAGTGAACTATACAAGTTCACAATAACATTTGATTAAATGAAAGAGGGGGCTCCGGTGTATAGAGAGGACCTCACCGTTTACGAAGTAACCATAGAAACGACGGAACCCACTTTTTTTTCTTTTATTTAATCGCTAGAATTTCCTATTTCCAGGTAAAATACCTGGAAGAAAAAAAATAGTGGTTGGGAAGGTCATAGTAGCAAAAGCCATTGGAATTTATATTTTATATATCGGAAAAATCCGTTTTGTTATTAATCAATCGGGGGATAAAAGGATGACTGAAAGAAGAGAAATCAATTAGTTATTCATTAAAGTTTAATTTGATTCAATGACCAGAGTTAAACGAGGATATATAGCTCGGAGACGTCGAACAAAAATTCGTTTATTTGCATCAACCTTTATAGGGGCTCATTCAAGGCTTACCCGAACCGCTACTCAACAGAAAATGAGAGCTTTGGTTTCCTCTCATCGAGATAGGGGCAGGCAAAAGAGGGACTTTCGTCGTTTGTGGATCACTCGGATAAATGCAGCAGTTCGTGAGAATGAGGTATTCTATAGTTATAGTAGATTAATACACAATCTGTACAAAAAGCAATTGCTTCTTAATCGTAAAATACTTGCGCAAATAGCTATATCAAATAAGAATTGTCTTTACATGATTTCCAATAAGATTATCAAATAAAAGATAAAAGGGATTCTATTCTAAAGTCATATATAGGAATGCTTGAAACAGAATTCCCCGGAGAACGGCCTCCGGGAAGATAGAACAAAAATAAATTAAGAAATTTAGATAAGTAGTAGGAATGAATAAACATCTTTCAAAAAAAAGATTCCTTCTTTCCTTTCCCTATTTATTGTTTCTTATAACACAACAATCAAATCCAGATTTGAGGCTTTTTCGAACAAAACATCAATCTGAGCTTGAGTTCCAATTAGAGTTTTGAATCAATGGAAGAGTATATTTATTTATTTCTGGTTCTAGGACCAGTAGTTCTAGGGACCGACTCCGCTCTCTCAAACTGTTTTTCATTATTAAGAAAAGGTAACAAAGATAAAATACGAGCTTGTTTTATAGCAATAGTAATTAATCGTTGTTGTTTCAAGGTCAATCTATTCACCCGTCTAGATAATATTTTTCCCTGTTCACTAATAAATCGACTAATTAAACTCATGTTTCTATAATCAATTCGATCCCCCGATTCAATTGGGGGAAAACGCCTACGAAAAGATTGCTTGGATTTACGAAAAGGTTGCTTGGATTTATCCATGGTTTATTCCTTATCTCTAAAATTCTATTTTTTTATTCATTTCAGATCCGACCGAAATAGGTTTTATTTGTATTTTGTATATTATATATATATATGTATATGTGGTAATGTTAAGTTCTTCCTTTTCCTCCTCCTTTGATTTGAAAGATCATACACACGTGCCCCGTTCGATCTATTTCTTTATTTCCCCATGAATCGTATGCTTGTGACAATAGCGACAAAATTTTCTCAAGTCTAATCGACTGGGTGTATTGTGTCGATTCTTTTGAGTAATATATCTAGAAATGCCCGGCGATTCCTTATTGACACCATTTTGGATACAACTTGTACATTCCAAAATAACTCTAACTCGGACATCTTTACCCTTAGCCATGAACCTCCTTTGAATTTTTGTTTGATCGACTTAACTCTTCTATTTTCGACCCGAACCTAAGAAGACGAAAAGAACAAAAAAGAAAAAAAATCAATATCAAATATCAATAGAAGTTACTAACTAGAAATTCCATTTCTAAAGTTTTCGTTCTAATTATTTATGTAATTCTAATTAATATTAATAGAATATTATTTCTATAGTAATAATGTAAGTAATACAATTTTTTCTAACTATCAATTATTCGTATTCTAATCCCAGTATTTCATTTAAGTATCTTTTTCTATGCTATGCTTTCGTGAAGCTTTTATTTACCTTACACTGGACCCTCTTTCCATTTCTGTTCTCCAAAATAGGATCTTAGATCCACCGGATTTTTGCTGAGGTTCAATACACTTTTTATTTTTCTTTCCTTCCTATCCTAAAGAACTGAAAAAGGGGGGGGCGAAGTTTTAGTCACGTCGCGTAGAATTGTATCTCAAATTTTCTTCATTTTTTCGCATATCAATAACTAGAATGAAAAAAAAGGGAATGACAAAGCATCTGGGAATAAACGATTAATTTCTATCAATAGACCCGCTAAAGACCCAAACCATAGAGTAGTTAGCACAGGTGCTGTGGAAAGATATGTTTTTATATCTTGCATTGAAAATCCTCCTTCTTTATTGTAATACATATATGGTCAGATGCTGTAGTTCAAGATCATTTGTATTTTTTTGTACGGAATTCCTAACAAAAACGGATATGTATAATGAACAGTAGATGAGATTTTCCTATCCCTGTTCCTAAAAAAGGGGGATCCCCTTCTTCCTAAGCATTACCGATAAATATTCATTCTTTTTTTATACGTTAGGTTTCAGATGTATATAATTCTTTTATTATATGAAACCAAAAAGAAGAAATGACAAGAAAATTCTATATGGATAGAGGGGAAAATAACGATATGGAAAACAAGACATGGATTTTGTACAATGACACTGTACAACAATTTTAAACAGGGATGTAGCGCAGCTTGGTAGCGCGTTTGTTTTGGGTACAAAATGTCACGGGTTCAAATCCTGTCATCCCTACCTATTACTTCTCCTATGGGCGGTAACGAGGGATTAATTGAGTGAGATCAATTAAATAAAATCGGACATAATCTTTCATTTTTGCATACCAATGTATGCAAGACGCATTGGGGGTACAAAAATGCAAAAATCCTTTTCTTTACAATCGTATCTCCTGGCATAAGAAAGCGCTCTTAGTTCAGTTCGGTAGAACGCGGGTCTCCAAAACCCGATGTCGTAGGTTCAAATCCTACAGAGCGTGATTCCGTTTATGTTATTTCGAATCACAATAAAAAAACTTACCAAAACACAGTTGAATTGCAACTTGAATTTGACCTCCTCCTGCAAGGAGGAGGTCAATCAAAAAAAAATGTTATTCAATCAAAGGTCCAACTGATCACCGCGTCTGTATTGTAAATATGCAGTTACAAATAATCCCGCTAAAGTAATAGGAATTAGACCTAAGACGATTCCAAATAGAAAAACTTCAATCATTTCGATTTGTTTGAGGAGATAAAAAGAAAGGTAAGATCTATCCCTAAATATTAATCTGAAAAATCCGCGAATCTCAATGACCAAGAATTAACAATTGACACGGGAAGGGGCCGTAGAATACCTGAAAGAGAAATATTTATTTTTATGAATTTGTTCATTCAATTCATTTCAAATAAGTCGTATCTTGTTCAAACCAATTAATAGAGCTGGGGTTATAGTTGAAGCAGCCAATAGAAAACCGAAATAACTAGTTATAGTAGGCATGAAAGAGCTAAATTAGATATCTTCTTTTGCTACATATGTTGATAAAACACTTACCTAAGTTTCCATTTTTTCAGATACGACGGTAAGAAAAAATCAATTGACAGAATTCGTTTAGTTCTAATTGAAAGTTCTTGATTCATCAGTCATTATAGATAGTACTAAAAAAAAAAAATAGAATTCCAAATTACATAGGTAAAAAAAATTAATTTATCCGCTTATTTAAGTAACTTTTGAATATTTGGAATAAAAGAATTGGATTTGAAAATAACTTCAATTTTGATCATTTCTTTTTCAATAGAATCTAGTCCATTTTGGAGAAAACGGCTTGATACCAACTTTTAATGAATTTTCTATTTTTAAATTGGATACTTATTTTAAACCATCGGATTCAGTTCAGTACAGTAATAGGTTGGTTAATTGCCCATAATATCTCAAATCAGAAGAAAAAAGTGTCCCACGATCCATCGAAAAACCTTTATTTTCATTTTTGATTTCGAGTCTAACTCGATTCGAAGAAGAGCAACTTCCCTTTTATCC